CCGCATCAATCTACCATGAGATAGTAGAAAATCCCTTGTCCTTTAGAAAGACCCCATACGAAGATAAAAAAGAATCAAAATTTCTGCCAGATCCCTTATTTCCCTGGGATTGTAGTTCAATCGGTTAGAGCACCGCCCTGTCAAGGCGGAAGCTGCGGGTTCGAGCCCCGCCAGTCCCGACGGATCCAATAAATACAAAAATCCATTTTTCCCTTTCTATGAACTAGTAAAGAATGTCAAGGGGTATACTTGCATTCCCAAAGCAAAAAGGAGTCTTGATTTCTTTTTTTTTTCCTATTTTTCCATCTCGCTTTTTTTGTTTGTTAGGTTCGGAACTATGTAATTAATTGAAGTGGAAAGGCAATCTGATGATCCTTCATCAGAAGATTCTCCAAGGAAGACGCAAAGGTAAAGGTGGGTTATAGAAAAAACAAGGAAACGGATGATAAATATCATTTCGGAGTAATTGAGTTAGGAATCAAAATTTTGATTCGGTATGGATAAAAGAACTTCCTATGTTATACTATTCAAGTCTTGACGACGGGTTGATTTGATAGATCAGATATTGTTATTCATGATAGTGATTCGGTTCAAGATCATCGAGAGGTAATTCATCCATTGAATTTACAGACGATAGACGAAAGATTTATCATCTCTAGGGGATTAAATCCCGAGTTATTGCGAAGTAAAAAACCAATGAGATTATGGAAGTAAATATTCTTGCATTTATTGCTACTGCACTATTCATTCTAGTTCCTACCGCCTTTCTACTTATCATTTACGTAAAAACAGTCAGTCAAAATGATTAATTCGATTGAATTTTCAAATGAATTTGAATCAAACTTTCCTTCCAAGTTCTTATCAAAAATTTACGAAGTAAAATGAAAGGGGTCCAATTTCACGTCTTAACTTAAATGAAATGAGCGCACTAGAATCGGAAATTATCTAAGAGATAGATAGTATGGTAGAAAAATGAATTGTTCTACCATACTATCTATCTCTTAGTCTATAAAGCTGTAATCTAGAATAAAGATAAACGCTTAAGTTTCTATATATCAATCTACAATATTCTCTTCCTATATGTGTATATTAATTCCATTTCCATATCAACATATTCCATATATTCTATGGAATTGACATAAGACCCAATTTGCTACATCTATTTGTTCCGCTCAATCTAAAATAAGAATTATTTTAGGATTCTAATTCCTTTCCTTTTACTAATAAGTAAGGGGAAACCTCGCCTATTTTTAACGCCATATGAAATAAGGTGATAAAGCCTAAACCGCCTTTCTAAAATTCGAATAGAAACCAAAGGGTAAATGCCCGATATGTAACCCGCCCGAGGCAAGATCTTATTATTGACCAGTCTCTCCTTAAACAACCACTATCTCGATATCATTTCTTATAGAAAGTGTGTATACGCTTAACAAAACGACTTCTTTTTTGAAGAGTCAAGAGGGAAATAAATAAAAAAAGAAAAACTTCCTTAGTATCCGTCTATAAAGATAGTAAGAGCCCATTCCCGTTGATTGAAATAGAAAATTTCGGAAGAATTTTAGGTTGGAATAAATTTCCAATCATCTGAATCCCTTTCTTTTCGAAGTACAAAGACGGGAGAAATATCTCTTGGATTGAAAGAGTATGATTCCTATCATAGATTACTCCATTGGAATCCAATGGGATTCCAAATTCAGAGTTTAATAGTTCAAAGTGCGTTGCAGAACGATCTATAAAACAAGCGGGTTTGATTCCTGAACTCAATTAGTAGTACTTCTAAAGCCCACTTCTTCCCCACACTACGAGTGAAAGGGAAAATGTAAAGACTACCATTAAAGCAGCCCAAGCGAGACTTACTATATCCATGTGCATTATGTCCCCTAATCTCTATAAATACGAAGGAATTATTCCATTATTCCTCAGTAATAATAGTGGAATTAATGTCGCAGAGTCAAAAATGGGTTCGACCGAACACTATTGAGAAATCCATCCAATAAATCGATTATGATTTCGAGTTTTTTGGTGATTCAGGCGACACCCGGATTTGAACTGGGGAAAAAGGATTTGCAGTCCCCCGCCTTACCGCTCGGCCATGCCGCCAAAATGATAGAAAATAGGTGCAATTTTTTCCGGATTACGGAATTATTATTGTACTTGCATTTTGACTTCTGTTTTCCTTAATCCTTTTATTTCCTAAAAAAAAAAAAAAAGAAATACCCCTTTTGATTGGATTTGATCCATCCCTTTGATTGTATAGTATCTGAAAATACACAATGCTAAAAACATTCTCTTGTTTTTCTATTGAGAAATAAAATGTGTATTTTTCAGACGAGAAATTTGAACCATTGAGTCCTTACTTGGAATTCATGAACGATTCTGGGATTTGAATTTCAAATTGTGTTTTCCTAATGACAACATAAAAATTGAAGCAGAACTAATCAGTATTGATTTTTCAATTAAAAAAGATTTCTCAATTTCAATTATAACAAAACATATGAGT